ATTATTGTAGATGTTTCTTGACAATAATTGGGATGGAGAAAATACCAATTCAAATTGAAAATAATGTTACTGCATGGATCGGGGTTATAAATTTTCTCCTTTTCATCGATTAAATAATATTTCAATTTAATTACTTGAAAGGTCTGTTTTAAATTGTCAAGTTGCAAATAGTTCTTTACCAAGATCTGATTATGAGTTATTAAATGGTAAAATGAATAAACATTCGCAATTCGAATTAGAGGGACTGTTCCTAAAGGCCCCAGCGAATTCTGAATTGGAATTACAGGATCTTTTGTAATGTTAATTGATTCTTTTATCCCATTGTGTATCACATTGTGATTGTGATATTTTACATCGTTGAATGGACCCATTCGAAAACAATTGGATGATGACAAAATTATCAACGATTGGAATCCCGCATTTCTATTCAACAACGTATGAATAGTTCTTTTATTTTGATTAAGGGGTTGTTGAATTATTGCCTTGGAATAAATCGAAGAAAACGGATTTATTTTTGTGCAATCTGATCCATTATCCGAGAACAATCCTGAGCCCGAGGGATCATTCCTTTTTCCGATATATGAAAAAGTGGATTTCAGCAAGTCGATTCTTAGTAAATGTCGAATCAAACCATTTACCCTTATTTCAACAAAGGAAGCACGGGCTTCTTGACTAGAAGAACTTTTTTTGTCTTGGTCCCAATTCAATACTAAACAAGTCCGAACTAATTGAATATTTGTATCAGAAATTCCTCGAATTGGTTTACCATTTCCATAAAGGATATAATTGACAACTCGAAGTTTCACATTATCCCTTTCCTGCAACAGATCCGGAGGGAAAAGTGTTCCTAAAGTTATACCGTCCGTTATTTCATATGTGACGACAGGCCGAACCAAAACAAAATACTTTTTCTTACTAGGTGTGATCCGTTGAACATAGATCCAATTTTCCCGTTTTTTCGATTCCTTAGAATTTCGTTTTCCTGTTCTTAGTGGTATCAAAACGCCGCTATGTCGGGATATCTTATCTGTCTCTCCGGGAAAATGGATATCTCCAGAAAAGATTTTAAGTTCAATTCTTTTTTTTTTTCTCTCCACTCGGACCAACCCGGCTACGCGGCTTCTCATATTGAAAGTAATTTGTGTATCTACCCCAATGATACTATTGTTCCGTACCATTATGGAAGAAGATCCGGGTAATATATGCACTTCCTCGGGAATGAAAAAAAACCGATCGACTTTCATTTGGTATTTTGGACTAAATTCCTTGCCTCCTCGATACTCAATCAAATCCTCTTTTTTGACGATTGAATGCATTTCTAGAGTCCCATATTTAGTAATGCCCGAACTCTTTCTTCTGTATCTAGGATCGTCCAAATAAGCAAGAATACTATTTCTACGTAAAATGCCGTTGATGGGGATTTCAATCAAGATATCTGAAGGGGGCGTTAGTCCGTTCTCGCGTTCTTGAATCGATTGGAGTGGGATGATGAATCTATTTCTTCGCCTCTTTGAGAATAAATCAGAATTCTGGTAGAGAAGGGTCGGATCTACAAGATTACAACGACCAGTACATATAATTCGACTAAGGTCTGAATAATCAGGAATCCTATCTTCTTTTTTACCCGAAAAATCTGAAGTAAAGAATTTTTCTCTCAACTGATCATCCGTCCCTGAAAGGTTAAAACTCTTGACAGAACGAGAATTCGCACTCATTTGATCTTGATCCTTGTGGATCGAAAGTGAAACTAGACTGGATCCGCGTGGTTCTCCTAATAATATCCATAAATGACTTGTTTTTGGTAATAGATGAACACTGCCGTATGTAAATTCGGGTGCATGATATACATCGGTGCTCCAGTGCATTTCTCCGTCTGAGTCAGAATAAATATGTTTTCGAATCTTCTCTTTAAAATTAAAAGTGGATGTTCCCGCGCGAATCTCGGCAATCACTTGTTCTGATTCTACATATTGATCGTTTTGAACTAAAAGAAAACTTTGGGATGGAATATTTACATTATGTCGAATATCTTCACCCTCAATAGTTACATACAAGTTTATAGAACAGAGAAGGGCGGGATGCCCATGGCGTGTACGTGTCGGATGAACTAAATCCTCATTGAATTTGATTTTTCCATTAGAAGGGGCTCGCACGTGTTCTGCAGTACCCCCTGTGAATACTCCACCGGTATGAAAAGTTCTTAATGTTAATTGAGTGCCCGGTTCTCCAATTGATTGGCCTGCAATAATACCTACAGCTTCTCCCAATTCAACCAGGTCGCCATGAGTAGGACTCCGGCCATAACATAATCGACAGATCCAAGATGCACTCCTACAAGTAAAGGGAGTTCGAATAGCTATTGGTTTTGCTCGAAAGGTTATGAATCGATTTACAAGTCCAATCCCAATGTCTTGATTTCTAGTGGCAATACAGCGTGTGCCCATATATATATCATCGGCTAATACACGACCAATTAATGTTTGGATAAAAATCCTTTCTG